TTTTTTTATATGTTTTTTATAAAAAAAATTTTTCATGGATTGAATTTTAAATTATTACTAAAATAGGTTTTTAAATTTTTTATGCAACAATTTAATAATTTTTAGTAAAAGCTTGTTTTTTAAAAAAAAATTTTTTTAAGTGCATTTTTTTATTATTTATTAGTTTTGTTTGACTAGAAATTTTCTTTTTTTGGGTTTTAAAAAAGTGGATATTATATAAATGTTTACATTATTAATAATAATATTAGTTTATATTAAATATCAATAAAATAATCGTTTACCTAAAATATAAATATATATATATATGTAATTAATATTTATTTGTTAATATTTTTATAATTGTATATAATTATCGTATATAATATATAAGAATTGAATCAAATAGATTTTTTTTTTTATTATAAATGTATTTATATATAAATATTTAATATATAATATAAACATATAAATTAGAATTTATATTAATATTCAATTAGTACATAATTAAGTATTTTTAGCGATATAAATATAATTATAAATAGATTATTAATTACAATTTTATTATTAAAAATTAAATTTTTATTAAAAAAAAAAAAAAAAAAAAAATATATATATAATATAATATTAAATTTTTAAATTAATTATTTGAATTGTATTATAATAGAAAAATTTTATATAAGATTATAACTTAAAAACTTATTTGTTATTCTTGATTATTTTTTATTTTATAAAAGTTTTAACTAGCTGAGGCGAGGGCGAAATTGGCGGCGGAGCTAGCTGAGGCGAGGGCGAAATTGGCGGCGGAGCTAGCTGAGGCGAGGGCGAAATTGGCGGCGGAGCTAGCTGAGGCGAGGGCGAAATTGGCGGCGGAGCTAGCTGAGGCGAGGGCGAAATTAATTTTATTTGTTTTAAAATTTAGTTAATTTGTTTAATATTCTTGATTGTGGTTTTATTAATAAAAGTTTTATTTTAGCTGATTTTTAGCTTTAATCTTTATTTTTCATGTAAGTTTTAGATTTATTAAATAAGTTGTTTTTGCAGTAATTAATTTTAAGTTTTTAGGCAATTAAGACTTAGGAATAGATAATTACTCTGACTTAATTTGTGCCAGCAGTCGCGGTTAGACAAATAGAGTTAGTTAAAGTTTTTGGATAACAGTTAATTTTTTATTGAAGTTTAAATTTAAAATTATTAGGTGAAATTTTAATTTTTATTTATATTTTTTTTATGAGGCTGTTAAATTTATTATTAAACTAGGATTAGATACCCTATTATTTTAAATGTAAATTTTTTTCCAGGTTAGTATTAGTTATTTTCTTGAAAACAAAAAAATTTGGCGGTATTTTAGTCTTTTCAGAGGAACCTGTCCTGTAATTGATAATCCACGATTATATGTACTTGTTTTAAATTTGTATATCGTCGTGCTTGATTTTTTTAAAAGAATTGTTAATGGTCAATAATCTTAATTAAGAGTGAATTCAGATCAAGATGCAGTTATGGACAAGTAGAGATGGGTTACAATAAATATATTTAAATGGTTAGGATTTTTTAAATTTCTTATAAAGTGGATTTGAAAGTAATTTTTAATTATTTTTTAAATTTGATTTAGCTCTAAAATATGCACATATTGCCCGTCGCTTTCATAAAAATGAAATAAGTCGTAACAAAGTAGACGTACTGGAAAGTGTGTCTAGAAAGATCAAATTAGAGCTTGATAGGAAGTTTTTTATTTACATTAAAAAGTTGCTGTGCAATTCAGTATAATTTGATTTTTAAATAATTATTAATTAATTATTTTTTAAATATAAGTTTTTTTAGTATTTAAATAATTTTTTTTATAATAATTTACTATTACTGTGGAGGAATTTTGAAATAATTGAAATATATATAATAATAAAAGAAGAATTAATTTTTTGTACCTTGTGTATCAGGGTTTATAAATTATTTATTATAGATTTTATTGGTCCCGAATTTGAATGAGCTAAGAAGTTATTTATTTTAATGTTGAAAAATTATTTAAAATAATTTTTTAGAGGTGAAATGTTATTCGTATTCAATTATATCTGGTTTTTTTAGAAAAAAATTTAATTTTATCAATTTTTTCTATTTTATTATTTTTATAAAGTATGTAATTAATTGTTTTATATTTTAAGGGATTATCTTTAATTTATATATTTATAAATTTTAATTTATTAATGTGATTTGTAGGATTAGAAATTTTTATCAAAAAATTTGTTTTAATTTTTCATATAATTATTTATTAATTTTTAATTTTTTAAGTTTTCTATAAAAATATTTCTTTAAATTTGATTGGAAAGTAATAATGATATAATTAGTAAATAAGAGTTTATGTTTAAAGGTTAAATTAAATTTGAATTAAAGGAACTCGGCAAATTTAGTTTCTGCCTGTTTATTAAAAACATGTCCTTTTGTGTATTATTTAAGGTCTGATCTGCCCAATGATTAATTAAATGGCCGCGATATTTTGATCGTGCGAAGGTAGCATAATCATTAGTTTTTTAATTGAAAGCTGGTATGAAGGATTTGACAAGAAACAATCTGTCTCTATTTTATGTGTTGAATTTTATTTTTGAGTAAAAAAGCTTAAATTGTTTTATAAGACGAGAAGACCCTATAGAGTTTAATATTTAAAATTTTTATTTATTATATAGAATTTGAATTTTAAAAATTTTAATTATTTAGTTGGGGTGACGGAAAAATTAATAGAACTTTTTCTTTTTAAAATATAGATTTATAGAATTTTGACTTATAGGATTAGTTAGAAGATTAAATTACCTTAGGGATAACAGCGTTATTCTTTTTTAGAGTTCAAATCGAAAAAAGAGATTGCGACCTCGATGTTGGATTAAAGTTAAAAATTGGTGTAGAAGCTAATATTTTTAGTCTGTTCGACTATTAAAACTTTACATGATCTGAGTTTAAACCGGCGTGAGCCAGGTTGGTTTCTATCTTTAATATTTTAAAATATTTTAGTACGAAAGGACCAAATATTTCTTAAATTAATTTATTTTTGATTAGTAATGTTATTTTGGCAGATTAGTGTGATAGATTTAGAATCTATTTAAGTAAATTTATTGTTTACATATAACACTTGTTTTCTTTTGATTACTATATATTTTTTATTAGGTTATTATTCTTGGTGATTTGTATCTTACTGGGTGTGGGTTTTTTGACTTTATTAGAACGTAAGGTTCTTGGTTATATTCAGATTCGAAAAGGCCCTAATAAAGTAGGAATTTTAGGTCTTCCTCAGCCTCTAGGGGATGGTTTAAAGTTATTTAGTAAGGAACAAGTTTTTCCTTTAATATCTAATTTTTTTATTTATTATTTGTCTCCAATTTTAAATTTATTTTTGGCTTTACTTATTTGATTGTGTATGCCTTTTTTATTAGGGTTTTTAAATTTTAATTTTGGTGTTTTGTTCTTTTTATGTTGTTCAAGGCTAAGAGTTTACACTATTATGCTTTCTGGCTGGTCTTCAAATTCAATTTATTCTTTATTAGGGGGGTTACGTAGTGTAGCTCAAACTATTTCTTATGAAATTAGTTTATCCTTAGTTTTGATGTCTTTTTTAATTTTTATTTTAAGATTAAATTTGTTTGATTTTTCATTTTTTCAACATTATATGTGGGGTTTAATGACTTTTTTTCCTTTAGCTTTAATTTGATTTATTTCTAGATTAGCTGAAACTAATCGAACTCCTTTTGATTTTGCTGAAGGTGAATCAGAATTAGTTTCTGGGTTTAATGTTGAGTATAGTGCTGGTGGATTTGCATTAATTTTTTTAGCTGAGTATGCTAATATTTTATTTATGAGAATGTTATTTTCTCTATTTTTTATAGGAGGTGATTTTTTTAGTTGGTTATTTTTTTTTAAATTAGTATTTATTTCGTTCTGTTTTATTTGAGTCCGGGGGACTCTCCCTCGTTATCGTTATGATAAATTAATATATTTAGCTTGACAAAGATTTCTTCCTGTAGCGTTGAATTTTTTTATTTTTTATTTTAGATTAAAATTGTTTCTTTTTACCTTTTTTGTTTAATTAATAAATTTTAGTATAAAGTTAATAGAAAATTTATTTTCTTTATTATATTTTCAAAATATATACTTATATCAAGTTCATTAACTTAGTTTTTAAATATTAATTTATCTCAACTTTTTGCTACTAAAGGATTGATTAAGAAGAATAAAAAATATCATACTGTCAATAATTGACCTGTTAAAATGTAAGGGTCTTCAACTGGTCGAGCCCCAATTCAAGTTAAAAGTAGAACTGTAGATACAAATATTCAAAATAAAAATTTATTTAAAGGATAAAATTGATTTGATATTATTTTTTTTTTATTTGTGAAAGGAAGGATTAATAGGATTGCGATTGAAAGAACTAATGCTAGGACTCCTCCTAGTTTATTTGGGATTGACCGTAGGATTGCATAAGCAAATAGGAAATATCATTCTGGTTGGATATGAACTGGTGTTACTAAAGGGTTTGCTGGAATAAAATTTTCTGGGTCTCCTAATATGTAAGGCCTAATTAGTGTAATTATTGTAAGAAGAAATAAAATTAAAATAAATCCTACTAAATCTTTAAATGAAAAATAAGGATGGAATGGGATTTTATCAATATTTCTATTTAACCCTAAAGGGTTATTTGATCCAGTTTGATGAAGGAATAGTAAGTGAATTACTACTATTGCTAGGATTACAAATGGTAAGATAAAATGTAAAGTGAAAAATCGGGTTAATGTAGCATTATCTACTGCAAATCCTCCTCATAATCATTGTACAATTATTGTTCCTAGATATGGAATTGCTGACAAAAGATTTGTAATTACTGTCGCTCCTCAAAAGGATATTTGTCCTCATGGAAGTACATATCCTAAAAATGCTGTTGCTATTAGAATGAATATAATAATTACTCCTACAGTTCAAGTTACCTGAAGATTAAAAGACCCATAATATATCCCACGACCTGTATGGCAGTAAAGAGCAATAAAAAATATTGATGCTCCATTGGCGTGTAAAGTTCGTAATAATCAGCCTAGGTTTACATCTCGGCAAATATGAACTACTCTTGAGAATGCTAATTCAATATTAGCTGTATAATGTATAGCTAGAAATAATCCTGTGATAATTTGGATAGTTAAACATACCCCAAGAATTGACCCAAAATTTCATCATGCTGAAATTGAGGAAGGCGTTGGTAAATCAATTAATGAATTATTAATAATTTTAATTAGAGGGTGATTTTTTCGTATTGGTTTATTCATTAGTTAGTTGTTCGTAGGGGTCCGTATTTAATATTAGTAATTTTTACAATGGCAATTAAAGTTAAGAAGAGATACGATATTAGTATTACTAATCTTGTATTTTGTGGATAAATAAAGAATTTTTTGATTGAGTTAAGTCAATTGAATTGATTTAAAGTTTCTGTTTTTTCTATTATTCTTGTAAAATTTTCTATTTCTAATGTATTTATTTTAAATTGGTATATAATTATAATGGCAATGATAAATGAAATTATTAATAATATAACTCTTTTTATAGAGAATTTAAATTTTTCATTTGAAGCTACTCTTGTTATATAAATAAATAAAATTAATATACCTCCAACTATAATTAGGAATAATATATAGGAGTATCAAAAATTAAAATTTAATATTCCTGTAATTATTGAAATTAAAATTGATTGAATTAATAAATTAAAACCTATTGATAAAGGGTGTTTTGTTATTAAAAATATAATGGAGATTAAAAAGGATAAAAGTATTAATATAATTATACAAAGGATAGTTTAATTAAAATGTAAATTTTGGAGATTTATGATAGGAGTGATCTTTCCTTTGAGCTTTAAAAGTTTCCTTATATTTGATTTACAAGATCAATATTTTAAATTAAATTATTAAAGCTTACTAATGTTAATTTTGAATTTTTCTGTTTTTTCTAGATTGTTAGGTCTTTTTGTTTTTTGTTCTAGACGAAAACATTTATTACTAACTTTGTTAAGTTTAGAGTTCATTGTTTTGTCTTTATACTTAATAACTAGATTTTGTCTTATATTTTATAATTATGAATTCTTTTTTTTAATGGTTTTTTTAACTTTTAGAGTTTGTGAAGGAGCTTTAGGTCTTTCAATTTTGGTTTCTTTAATTCGTACACATGGAAATGATTATTTTCAAAGGTTTAATGTTTTATGATAAAATTTACATTTATAATGTTGATGATGATTCCTTTATCTTTATTTAGTAATTATTTTTGAATTAATCAGTTAATATTTTTAATATTAACTTTTTTTTTCTTATTTTTTTTTAGTCCTGATAATATTTTTTTATATATTTCAGGAGTTTTCGGTTGGGATCTTCTTTCTTATAATTTTATTCTTCTGAGGATATGAATCTGTTCTTTAATAGTTTTAGCAAGTTACAAGATTTATAAGGAAAAGTTTTATTCAAGGATATTTTGTTTTTCAGTTTTGTTATTATTAATGTCTTTATATTTTTTATTTTCTTCTTTAAATCTTTTTATTTTTTATTTATTTTTTGAGATTAGTTTAATTCCTACATTAATTTTAATTTTAGGTTGGGGCTACCAACCTGAGCGTTTACAAGCAGGTGTTTATTTGCTTTTTTACACCTTATTTGCTTCTTTGCCTATGTTAATTTCTATTTTTTATTTAGATAATATTTATTGTAGGTTAGTATTTAGTTTTTTTGATTTTTCATTAAATAGGTTTTTATTATTTATTTGTGTAAATATAGTTTTTTTAATTAAGATACCAATATACTTTATTCATTTATGACTTCCTAAGGCTCATGTAGAGGCTCCTGTTTCTGGTTCTATAATTTTAGCTGGGATTATATTAAAATTAGGTGGGTATGGTATACTTCGTTTAATAAAGTTATTTATTGGAATTTCAAGTATTATGAGTTATTTATTTATTGGTATTAGAATTTTTGGGGGAGTGGTAATTTCTTTATTATGTCTACGTCAAACTGATGTAAAATCTTTAATTGCTTATTCTTCTGTAGCTCATATAGGGTTAGTTTTAGGAGGAATTATAACTTTCTCTTACTGAGGATTTTGTGGTTCTTTAATAATAATGATTGCCCATGGCCTTAGATCTTCTGCTCTTTTTTGTTTAGCAAATATTACTTATGAGCGTGTTGGTAGGCGAAGACTTTTTTTAAATAAGGGGATAATGAATCTTATACCCAAAATATCTTTATGATGATTCCTATTTAGAGCTTGTAACATAGCGGCCCCACCTTCTTTAAATCTTTCAGGGGAGATTATATTAATAAATAGTTTAATTAGTTGAAGAATTTTTAATATATTTGGTTTAGCTCTTATTTCATTTTTTAGAGCTTGTTATTCTTTATATTTATTTTCTTGTTCCCAGCATGGGAAGTTTTTTAGAGGCTTATTTAATTTTAATTTTAGTAAGTATCGTGAATATTTATTAATATTATTACATTGAGTTCCTTTAAATTTATTAATTTTAAAGGGTGAATTATTTAGTTTATTTATTTATTTAAATAGTTTAATTAAAAATTTTGATTTGTGGTGTCAAAGATACTTTTTTAGTTTTAAATAATTATTAACATTTGTTTAATTTATTCTGTAATTTTTTTATTTTTTAGAGTTTCCTTATTTCTTACTGGGTTAAATTTTCTTGTTACAGATTTGGTTTATTTTATTGAGTTAAATTTGATTTCATTAAATTCTAGGTCTATTGTAATAGTTTTATTATTAGACTGAATATCTTTATTTTTTATAAGATTTGTTTTATTTATTTCTAGTATAGTAATTTATTACAGAAGTGAGTACATACATGGGGATTTAAAATTAAATCGATTTATTAATTTAATTTGTCTTTTTGTTCTTTCTATAATATTATTGATTATTAGTCCTAATTTAATTAGAATTTTATTAGGATGGGATGGCTTAGGGTTAGTTTCTTATTGTTTAGTTATTTACTATCAAAATGTTAAATCTTCTTCTGCAGGGATACTCACTGCTATTAGTAATCGTGTAGGTGATGTGGCTATTTTAATATCTATTGCTTGAATAATAAATTATGGAAGTTGAAATTATATTTTTTACTTGAGTTGTATGAAAAATGATTATAGAATAAAGTTTATTTCTTTTTTAGTAGTTTTAGCAGCTTTAACAAAAAGTGCTCAAATTCCTTTTTCATCTTGGCTTCCGGCTGCTATAGCAGCTCCTACTCCTGTTTCTTCTTTAGTTCATTCTTCTACATTAGTGACAGCGGGGGTTTACTTAGTAATTCGGTTTTTTAACTGTTTTAATGAAACTTTACTTTTTTTATTATTATTTTTAGGCTGTTTTACTATATTTATAGCTGGATTAGGAGCTAATTTTGAGTTTGATTTAAAAAAGATTATTGCTCTTTCTACTTTGAGTCAATTAGGTTTAATAATAAGAATTATTGCTTTGGGGGAACCAATCTTAGGGTTTTTTCATCTTTTAACTCATGCTTTATTTAAGGCTTTACTTTTTATATGTGCTGGTTGTATGATTCATAGTTTAATAGATTGTCAAGATATTCGTTACATGGGCAGAATATCTGTATTTATGCCTTTGACTTGTTCTTTATTTAATGTTTCTAATTTGGCTTTAAGAGGTATACCTTTTTTAGCTGGATTTTATTCAAAGGATTTAATTCTTGAAGTAGTTTCATTGTCTTACCTAAATATTTTTATATATTTTATTTTTTTTATTTCCACAGGTTTAACTTTTAGTTATACTATTCGTCTTTTATTTTTTACCGTTTTTGGTAATTTGAATTTTTATTCATTAAACTTGATTAAAGACGATGGATTTGTAATAATAAAGGGTATAATGGGTTTAATTTTTCTTGTAATTTTTGGGGGGAGAGCCTTGAGATGGTTGATATTTCCTTTTCCTTATTTTATTAGTTTACCTTTATTAATAAAGTGTTTAACTTTGATAGTAATTTTATTAGGGGGTTGGTTAGGTTATTATGTTTCTCAATTGGAAATTGGTTCATCTTCTTTATTTTTAGGTAATATAAAAAGAAGTCTTTTTTTATCTTTAATATGGAATATACCTTTTTTATCAACTTATTTTTTAAATTATCCTACTCTTTTTTTAGGTAATTTTTATTTTAAGTACCTAGATCAGGGTTGGTTTGAATACGCAGGAAGTCAAAATTTATATAATAATTTAATATTTAATTCTTCTTTTATACTAAAATTTTCTAAGCTTAGGTTAAAGATTTTTATAATAATAACTTTATTTTGAGTTATTTTTTTAGTTTTTTATTATTTTTGTTTGGGTAGCTTAATTATAGAGCATGATATTGAAGATATTAAGGTAGTTTTTAACTTTCAAACAATTTATGAAATAAAATTAAAAATTTATTTTTGTGATGAAAACACACTGTTTTATTTTAAACTACATAAACATAGAAATAATAACAGATTTTCACTGCTAAAGAAAAAGGTTAGAAATCTTTTCTTGGGTTTCTTATTTCTTTAATTGGAGAATTTGAATTCTCATTGTCATCATTAACAGTGATGAACCTCTATTTGGTTTCAATTAAAAATAAGGATGATTTTACATCTAATAACAGGTCGAAACTGCTTACAATTTTTGTTTCTTATTTTTATAAGATAAGCTAATATATAGCGTCTTCTAAGTGCAAATTAGATATTATTAATAACTTTTATCCTTATTTAGCTCAAGTGAGTGCTCCTTGATTTCATTCATGGTAAACTCCTACTAAAAGAATAATAATAAAAAATAGCATTAATATAAAGAATTGGAGGACATTTAATGTTTTTATTAAAATTAAGATTGGGAATAATAGTGTAATTTCTACATCAAAAATTAAAAAAATAACTGCAATTAAGAAGAAATGTAAGGAAAAAGGAGTTCGTGCTGATATTTTTGGATCAAATCCGCATTCAAAAGGAGAGTTTTTTTCTCGGTCAGAAAAAGTTTTTTTTGAGATTAAGGATGTTAATCTTATAATTAATCTTCTTAATCTTATTAAAATAAGTCTTATACTAAAAATTATTAGAATAATTTATACTACTGTAAGTAGATCATTTGATTGGAAGTCAAATATAATTTTTATACTATATAAATTTATCTACCTCATCAGTATACTGAGATGTATAAGAATAACCAAACTACATCCACAAAATGTCAATATCAAGCTGCGGCTTCAAACCCAAAATGGTGATTGGCTGAGAAGTGATTTTTTATTTGTCGTATTAAGCAAACAAACAAGAACATAGTCCCAATTATTACATGTAATCCATGGAACCCCGTTGCTATAAAAAAAGATGAACCGTAGACGGCGTCTGCGATGGTAAATGGTGATTCTAAGTATTCATAGGCTTGGAGAGCTGTAAAATATAATCCTAAACATACAGTTAGTAACAATCCCTGAATTGATTGTTTGTAGTTATTTTCTATAATTGAATGATGTGCTCATGTTACTGTAATTCCAGATCTAAGTAAAATTAAAGTATTTAATAATGGAATTTGGAGTGGGTTAAATGGGTTAATTCCTTTTGGAGGTCAAATTATTCCAATTTCAACTGAAGGTGTCAATCTTCTATGGAAGAATCCTCAGAAAAATGAAATAAAGAAGAATACTTCTGACACAATAAATAAAATTATCCCTCATCGTAACCCAATTGTTACTTCTATTGTATGAAGTCCTTGAGCTGTTCCTTCTCGAGTAATATCTCGTCATCATTGGTACATGATTATTAATGTAATAAAAATTCCTAGTAATAATAGGTTGATTTGCTGTTGATGGAATCATTTAATTAATCCTGATATTAAAGTTATTGCTCTTAATGCTCCAAATAAAGGTCAAGGTCTTACATCTACTAAATGGAATGGGTGGTTTTTGTGTAATCTCATTAGTTTACTTCTCTAGAGTAAAGTGTTCTTAGTACTGCAAATACGTAAGCTTGAATAACTGAAACAGCAGATTCTAAAGTTAATAGTATTAATTGTACAATAATTAGAATATTGATTATATAAATAGATAAGGAGTTTCCTGTGTTTCCTAGTAATGTTAAAAGTAAATGTCCAGCAATTATATTTGCAGTTAATCGAACGGCTAATGTGCCAGGTCGAATTACATTTCTAATTGTTTCAATACATACTATAAATGGTATTAAAGCAGGAGGAGTTCCTTGTGGAACTAAATGTGCTAGTATATGAATTGTATTATTAATTCATCCAAAAATTATAAATCTTAACCATAAAGGTAAAGCTAAAGTTAAAGTAAAACTTAAATGACTTGTTCTTGTAAAAATATAGGGGAATAATCCGAGGGAATTATTAAATAAAACAAATCTAAATAATCTAATGAATAGAATTGTTCTTCCATTTATTTTGTTTCTTGCTATTAGAATTTTAAATTCTTTGTGTAAAGTGGTTAGAATTTTATTTCAAATTAATGATGATCGTGATGGTCTAATTCAAAATAAAGGTGGGATTAATAATATTCCAATAAATGATCTTAATCAGTTTAATGGTAAATTTAAGTTAGCTGAGGGATCAAACGATGAGAATAATCTTGCTATCATTTTCAATTAATTTTTTTTTGTGAAAATCTTTTTTCTTTTTTTAATATTGAAGGATAAATTACTGAATAATAATTTAATATACTAAAAATGAAAAATGTAAATGAAAAAATTAGAAATAATGTGAGTCACTGAATTGGTGCTATTTGAGGTATAAAAAATTATTTTTTATAAATGATTTCAGTCTGACAAACTGATGTTATTTAGCTTAACTAAATTTTTCATTAGAAGTAACTGCTAAATTACTATAAAATGGTTTAAGAGACCAGTGCTTGCTTTCAGCCATCTAATGAAACTTGTCTTTTAATTCATTTGATAAAATTTCTTGGAGAGATTCTTTCTAATACAATTGGTATAAATCTATGATTTGTGCCACAAATTTCAGAGCATTGCCCAAAAAAGAGTCCTGGCCGGTTTAGTAAAAATTTAATTTGATTTAATCGTCCAGGTGTTGCGTCAATTTTGACACCTAAAGCAGGGACAGTTCATGAGTGAATTACATCAGCTGCTGTCACTAGTAATCGGATTTGAGAGTTGAAAGGTACAATAGTTCGATTATCAACATCTAATAATCGAAAGTGGTAAGATTGTGATTCTTGAGGTGGGATCATATATGAGTTGAATTCTAAATTTTTAAAGTCTGAATATTCGTATGATCAATACCACTGATGTCCAATTGATTTAATAGAAATTAAAGGGTTTTTTATCTCATCAATTAAGTATAATAATTGTAAGGAAGGAAGTGCAATAAAAATTAAGGTTAGTGCAGGTAAAATAGTTCAAATTAATTCAATTAATTGTCCTTCTAATAGAAATCGATTAATTTGTTTATTAAATAATAGTTCTGTTAAAAGGTACCCTACTAAAATTGTAATAATTAATAAAATAGATAAAGCATGGTCATGAAAAAAAATTAATTGTTCTATTAATGGGGAGGATCTATCTAGTGTTAAAGCTGTTGCTCAAGTTGCTATTTCTAAAAAAAGTTAAAAAACTTTATAAATGGGGTTTAAGTCCATTACACTATTCTGCCATATTAGAAATTGTAAAGAATTGGTAGTTCAGAATAACTATGTTCTGCTGGAGGTGTTGATTGTAATCATTCTACAGATGTAGTTAGATTTAAAGGGGATAAAGATTTTCGTATTGTTGTTATTCTTTCTCAAATAATCACAACTAAAAACATAGTTCCAATGAATGAAATTAATGACCCAATTGATGAGATAATATTTCATGTTAAATAAGCATCCGGGTAATCTGAGTATCGTCGTGGCATACCGTTTAATCCTAAGAAATGTTGAGGGAAGAATGTTAAATTTACTCCTAAAAATATAATTGAGAACTGAATTTTTAGAAGCTTATCATTTAATGTTAGTCCTGTGAATAAAGGGTATCATTGAATTAGTCCCCCTATAATTGCGAATACTGCTCCTATTGAAAGAACATAATGGAAATGGGCTACTACGTAGTAGGTATCGTGTAAAATAATATCAATCGAGGAATTTGCTAAAACTACGCCTGTTAGTCCTCCTATAGTAAATAAAAAAACAAAGCCTAAAGCTCAGAGTATAGAGGGTGAAAAATTTATTTGGGTGCCATGCATTGTGGCTAACCATCTAAAGATCTTAATACCTGTTGGTACAGCAATAATTATTGTAGCAGATGTAAAATAAGCTCGAGTGTCTACATCTATGCCTACTGTAAATATATGATGTGCTCATACAATAAATCCTAATAAACCAATTGCTAATATGGCGTAAATTATTCCTAATCTTCCGAAAGTTTCCTTTTTTCCTCTTTCCTGTCTAATAATATGGGAAATTATCCCAAACCCTGGTAAAATTAAAATATAAACTTCAGGATGACCAAAAAATCAGAATAAATGTTGGTATAGAATTGGGTCTCCTCCTCCTGCTGGGTCAAAGAATGATGTATTTAAATTACGATCTGTTAATAGCATTGTAATAGCACCAGCTAATACTGGGAGTGATAATAAAAGTAATAAAGCTGTAATTGCAATTGATCATACTAATAATGGTGTTTGATCTAAAGTTATTCCTGGAGCTCGTATATTAATTACTGTAGTAATAAAATTAATTGCTCCTAAAATTGAGGAGATACCAGCTAAATGTAATCTAAAAATTGCTAAATCAACAGATGCCCCTCTATGAGCAATATTAGCTGCCAATGGGGGGTAAACTGTTCAACCTGTTCCTGCTCCTCTTTCTACTAATCTTCTTATTAATAATAATGTTAGTGACGGGGGCAATAACCAGAATCTTATATTGTTTATTCGTGGGAAAGCTATATCTGGAGCTCCTAGTATTAAGGGAACTAATCAATTACCAAATCCTCCTATTATAATAGGTATTACTATAAAAAAAATTATTACAAATGCGTGGGCAGTTACGATCACGTTATAGATTTGGTCATTCCCAATTAAAGTTCCGGGGTTACCTAATTCTGCTCGAATTAATAATCTTAGTGCAGTTCCTACTATTCCTGATCAAGCCCCAAAAATAAAATATAATGTCCCAATATCTTTATGGTTTGTTGAAAATAATCACTTATTCATAAAAATGAAGTTGAAATGGCTGAGACTAGGCGGTAAACTGTAAATTTATTTACGAGGGGATCCTCTTTTAACAAGGTTTTATATTCAATAATGATTTTAAATTGCAAATTTAAAGGTGGGCGAAATTGCCTTAAAACTTAAAATTTAAAATTCTAATTTAGTTAAAATTTTAGTTCTTTGTTTATTTAGGGCTATAAACAAACTTATTTAAATTAATTTGAGGGCGGAATTAATTTTTAGTGGTTAAATTTAAATTTTAGTAGGAATTTATTTATTCAAGGATAAAAATTAAGTTTGTTCATATATTTCTTTATGCTTAACTTTAAGGTTTAAAGGGGGGGGTCCTTTATTTACAGCTTTGAAGGCTGTGAGTTTAATTTAACTTAAATCCTTAAATTCAATTTAGTATTATTGTTGAAAATAACAACCTTATGAAAATAATACAGTTTAGGATTAATAGTTTTTTAATTTTAAATTGTTGTCTAATTAGAATATTTCTTGGTATTGAAATTGATCCAAGGAATGGATTTATTACTATCCGTATATAAAAGTATAATGTGATTAATGTTGTTACGATCATAATAAATGCTATTGTGTATATTTGGTTATTTACTAAAATTTGGATTGTAAATCATTTTGGTAAAAATCCAATTATTGGAGGAATTCCTCCTAATGAAAGAAAGTTTAGTATAAAAAATGTTTTTAGTTGAGGGTTAAATTTTCTTATTATTATAATTTGTCTAATTCTTGAAATATTATATTTTTTTAATATTCAGATTATGACAATATTTATAATTGAGTAAATTGTAAAGTAAAATATTCAGATTTCTTCTAAGAATAAAATTGTTGTTAATATTCATCCTACATGGTTAATTGATGAGTAGGTTAGAATTTTTCGTAATCTATTTTGATTGATTCCTATTACTCCTCTAATAATAATTGAAAATAAAATTACTGTAAATAATAGTTTTTCGTTTGTTTTGATGTACATTATCATGGTTATTGGAGCAATTTTTTGTCATGTTAATAATACTAGTGCATTAAACCAATCTAATCCTTCTATAACTTCTGGGAATCAAAAATGGAAGGGGGCGGCTCCTATTTTAGTTAATAATGATCTTGTTACTATTAATGAGGGTAGTTCTTCTATAATAAAATTTCTTGGTGAGTTTATTTTAATTGTGTTTATCATACAACCAATTAACAGGATTATTGAAGCTATTGCTTGAATAATAAAGTATTTAATTGAGGCTTCGGTTGATTGGGCCTTAGTTGAATTTCTAATTAAAGGGATGATTGAGAGTATATTTATTTCTAATCCAATTCATACTACTACTCATGAGTTTGCTGAAATTGAAATTAAGGTTCCTAATACTAATGTTACTAAAAATATGTTTTTATAGATTTGTTTAATTAAAAAGAGAAGGATTATAACCTTCATATAAGGGGTATGAACCCATTAGCTTTATTAGCTTACCTTTTTATGTTTTAGTATAAGATGTACAAAAACTTTTGGTGTTTTTAGGGGTAGTTTAATTCTGCCAAACATAATAATGAAGGTAATTTTTTACATAATTTATTCTATCAAAATAACCCTTTATTCAGGCACTTCATT